TTAACCCCAATTTAATGAACGATTATATATTAATATAATTGGAATCGATCTTAATTAATCCCTCGTTACTGCTCAACGAAGAAGTAATAGGTAGGGATGACAGGATTTGAACCTGTGACATTTTGTACCCAAAACAAACGCGCTACCAAGCTGCGCTACATCCCTACAATTGGTCTACAGTATCATTGTATAGAATTCCTGTCTTGTTTTCCACATCGTTATTTTGTCCATTGATATATACAATTTAATATACAATTTATATGGGCATTTCGTCTTTTTGGTCCCATTTAACATATAATAATAGTAAAAGAAAAGTCTTATATACGTATGAGATACGGAACGGAACCTGTCGTAAAAATAAAGGAGTAGTTTTCGGGAATGCTCGGGACGAAAGGGACGTTTTTTTATGTTTTAAGAAAAATTTTATTTACCGGATAGTTGTATATTTCAATTTGAATTAGGGATTCCGTGTACAAGGTTCTTAACTGCATATGCATCTGATCATATATGTATTACCATTTTAGATTACAATAAAAAAAGGAAGGAGATTTTTCAATGCGAGATCTAAAAACATATCTTTCCGTGGCACCGGTATTAAGTACTCTATGGTTCGGGTCTTTAGCAGGTCTATTGATAGAGATTAATCGTTTTTTCCCAGATGCGTTGACATTCCCCTTTTTTTGATTATTGATACGGTACCAAATAACGAAGATTCGAGATAAAATTAAATATTTGTGACTAATCCTTTGCCCCTTTTTCTCTTTTTTACCTTTTTCCTTAAAGGGAGGAAAGAGAAAAAAGAAAGGGTGTATTCAACAGCTTCGAGACTTGGGTTCAAGTTTGAATTAAATAAATTATTAAATTCAAAAATTAACTAGGGATGGAGGTAGAATAAACAGGGTGTGGCCTAGATCTAGGACAAGACTCTTAGACAAGGTACTTAAATGGAAATGAAATACTGTGATTTGAAATAAAGTTTAGAAATTTTTTTAGTATATTGATATTGATTGCAGGGAAGTTTTTATAATTGGATTTCAAGTTAATAACTTCTATTTTTCCTTCCTTTCTTCTTCTTCGTTTCGGATCGAAAATAGAAGAGTTGAGTAAATCAAAAATCCAAAGGGGGTTCATGGCCAAGGGGAAAGATGTCCGAATAACGGTTATTTTGGAATGTACCAGTTGTGTTCGAAACGGTGTTAATAAGGTATCAACGGGTATTTCCAGATATATTACTGAAAAGAATCGTCACAACACGCCTAATCGATTGGAATTGAGAAAGTTCTGTCCATTTTGTTACAAACATACGATTCATGCGGAGATAAAGAAATAGATCGAATCGAGCACATGTATGTAACCCTTCCTTGGAAGGGTAAAAATGACATTCTATATAGAACATAGTTAAATATGATATATATAACATAATTAAATATAAACAAACCAAATCCTATTTATTCTAATTCATTTTAGATCCGACCAAAATAGGATTTTCGGGATAAGGAATAAACTAAACAAACCATGGATAAATCCAAGCGACCTTTTCTTAAATCCAAGCGATCTTTTCGTAGGCGTTTGCCCCCGATTCAATCGGGGGATCGAATTGATTATAGAAACATGAGTTTAATTAGTCGATTTATTAGCGAACAAGGAAAAATATTATCTAGACGGGTGAATAGATTGACCTTGAAACAACAACGATTAATTACTATTGCTATAAAACAAGCTCGTATTTTATCTTTGTTACCTTTTCTTAATAATGAGAAACAGTTTGAAAGAACCGAGTCGACTACCAGAACTGCGGGTCTTCGAGCCAGAAATAAATAGGCTTACTCTTTCGTCACTTGAATAAAAAGTAAAATCAGAACTAAAACGAAGATTGATGTTTTGTTCGAAAAATATGAAAAATACATATTTAATTATCGTGTTGTAAGAAAAAAAAGAATCGGGTAAGAATAAAGATTCTTTTTGAGTGTGTTAATTCATTTTGACTTTACCCTCCCGGAGTTCATTCTCCGGGGAACTCCGTTTAAATTATTCTGGTGGATTCTTTCCAATCTACTTCTTTTATGATCTCATTGGAAATCATATAAAGACAATTTATATTTGATATAGCTATTTGTGCAAGTATTTTACGATTAAGAAGTACCTGTTTCTTATATAGGTCATGTATTAATCTACTATAACTACAGGATACCCCTATTTCACGAATTACTGCGTTTATTCGAGTGATCCACAAACGGCGAAAATTTCTCTTTTGCTTATCCCTATCCCGATGAGACGAAACCAAAGCTCTTATTTTCTGTTGAGTAATTGTTCGAGTAAGTCTTGAATGAGCCCCTCGAAAGCTTGATGCAAATAAACGAATTTTTGTTCTACGTCTCCGAGCTATATTTCCCCGTCTAATTCTGGTCATTTAATAAATGAAACTTTGACGAATAACTAATAGATTTCCTTTCTTTCAGTTATTCTTTTTCCCTTTCCTAGTCTATTAATAACAAAGCTTTTTTCCAATGTATAAACTAAAAATTCCAATGACTTTGGCTACTATAACCTTCCCGACCACTATTTTTATTTTTTCTAGACATTTCACTTCGAAATAAGAAATTATATTTTACTAGGTATCAAAATATAATAAATAAAAAATATAAATGGATAAAGAAATAGTGGCTTCCTTCGTTTATATGGTTACTTCTTAAACGGTGAGGTTTTCTCTATACACCGGAGCCTTTACTTCATTTAATCAATGTTATTGGTAACTTGTATAGTTCACATTCTTTGGCTCTACCCATGAATTATCCAGCAATAGGTCTTTCACGATTAGATCTACTTACACAGTAACGGTATTTAATTATGAAAGTTGGCTGGGTAGCTAACCCTGTTAGTCCGTTCTTGCAAAAGGGGCCTAAGTTTTCTGTTTTTATTTTTAAGTAGGATTTTCTCCGCTTAATGGATAACCATTTGTTACCGATGGAGAATTGCTTCTCATCTTAAATTGAGGTGATTGGATTTGCACCAACGGAAACCATAAATTTCATACACAATAGAATGGATATATTTTTTTTATACTGAATTGAACGGACTTCTTTTTCTATTCTATCCTATTCCCCGGTACTGATCATTGATACTAGAAAAGGTTTTATTTATTTTATCTTTATCCCAGCTCATGATCTGAACGAGTCGCACATACACCCTAGTACATGTTCCTCGACGCTGAGGGCATCCCCGAAGTGCGGGGGATTTTGTGACATTTCTGATTGGCTGTCTTGTATTTCTAATAAGTTGTTTAATAGTTGGCATGTTGAATCATATCATATAAATAATGGGCTGGTTTAGATCGATCCTAACCTGATGATACTTCTATTTAATTATTTAATTTTCCTGATGAAACTTTCTATTTAATTTTGTAGTAAATTCAGCAAAAATCTAAAATAGGAAATCGAGAATTTGCGCGAAAAAAAAATCCGGGCTTTTTCACTCAACCACCGCTACAAGATCAACAATTCCATAAGCTTGGGCTTCTGTTGCTGACATAAAAACATCTCTTTCCATGTCTTCCGAGACAACCCATAAAGGTTTGTCCGTTCTTTGTACATAAACCCTTGTTAGGGTTTCACGCAGTTTTAGCAGCTCTTCCGCTTCCAGGATAAATTCTCCCGTTTGTGCCTCATAAAAAGAACTAGCAGGTTGATGAATCATTACCCTGATGGTATAACAAAAAAGGGGTTCCTCTATTTTGCATGATGAATAGAAAAGAAAGATAAAGAATAAAAAGAAAAAAAAAATAAAGATAGAATTGAACAACCACAACCGTACGGGCATCTTTTATGCATTGCATACGGCTCTATAATAAAATTGACCTTTACCTTCAAAAAAATAGGATCTATCAGACCCAGATCGGTAAATGATCAAATTACCACCCTTCCTTTCGTAGGCGTTCAAAAATACTATGATGGTTCCGTTGCTTTATATATATATATTTAATATTATTTGGTTTGTCTGTGTTTCAGCAATCCCAAAGTTGCTTTTTATAAAATTAAGGAAAAAAATCTTGTTTTTTATTTTCGAACTCTTTCAGAACACAACTAAGCCCCCGGTGTGAAAATAAAAAAGTTTGTGACGCTGAACTGGAATCTCCAATATAAAAAAATAGGAAATCCCTTTTATCTCATACTACTCTCTCGATACATAATCAAATGTTTTGAAAAAACAATAAAAATTGTTTTATTTTGATATCGAATTCAAAGTGCCATGCTATTATTACTTAATATTAATATGGCGAAGGCATAGTCTTATTTTTTTCTCTCAAATAAAAACCTCATTGGCGCCAAGCGTGAGGGAATGCTAGACGTTTGGTAATTTCCCCTCCGGCCAAGATAAAAGATCCCATTGAAGCGGCTAATCCCATGCATATTGTCTGTACATCTGGTCGCACAAATTGCATTGTATCATAAATAGCCACTCCAGGGATAACCCATCCGCCGGGAGAGTTTATAAACAAATAGAGATCTTTGGTATCATTCTCGATACTGAGATATACCATAAGACCAATAAGTTGGTTCGAGATCTCGCTATCAACCTCTTGTCCTAAAAAAAGTAATCTTTCTCGATAAAGTCGGTTGATTAGGGTAAAATTAGATCCCTTACGAACCGTACAGGCGCCTTTTGGTGCATACGGTTCAACAAAAAATTGCAAAAAAAATCAATGTGCAGATTCCAATCCTCTTTCTTTTTTCATATTCGTAGAAGGTTCTTTCTTACTTCTAACGAAAGGACTTTTCTTCGATTTTTAAAAAAAGACAGGTTTTTACTCCTTTTCGTATAATATTCTTGTAATATAAAAATAATAGAAAAGAAAAAAAGCAGTCACTAAACTTATTGAATTAACTTCTTATTGATATATTGTTTCATCGAGATCTAATCCAAATCACAATGTCGTTTTCTTGTTCCTGAACGGGCCCTGTTAATTTTTTTAGGTTTATGCTCTACTCCGGGTAAAGATCCGC